GTTGTTGTATCCCTGCAGATATTTCTCTTTCTAACCAAACAATTACTAGTACACCTATTGTGATTCCTAATACAGTAGTCAAAATATAGACAAGCATCCATATGATCCCATAGACCTCTTGTAAGGATTCCAATCTGGAAAAAGAATTGATAGCTTGTACTTCTGTTGTATCAATTATCATTTCAACGATCAACTTCTCCCATAATGATATCTATGCTACCTAGTATCGTCATAATATCAGCCAATTTCATTTTTTTAACTAACTGAGGAAGAATTTGCAAATTGATAAAACCGGGTGGGCGAATTTTCCATCTCCAGGGAAAAACACTCTGATCTCCTATCAGAAAAATTCCCAATTCTCCTTTTGGGGTTTCGACTCTTACATAAAGTTCTTGCTGTGATAATTCAAAAGTCGGAGAAGGTTTCTTACTAATGAATCGATAATCAAAATCATTCCATTCGGGATCCCTTACTCTATCAAAGCGTCGGATTTCTAAATTCTCATAGGGCCCCCCTGGAATTCCTTCTAGAGCCTGTTGAATAATTTTTATAGATTCTGTCATTTCGCTGATTCGTACTAAATAACGAGCTAACGAATCCCCTTCTTTTTGCCATTGTACTTCCCAATCAAATTCGTCGTAACACTCATAATGATCAACTTTACGAAGATCCCATTGTATTCCGGAAGCTCGTAGCATTGGTCCTGATAAACCCCAATTTATTGCTTCTTCTCCGCCAATAATGCCTACTCCTTCAACTCGTTCTAAAAAAATAGGATTCTGTGTAATAAGCTTTTGATATTCAGCAACCCCTGTTAAAAAATAATCGCAAAAATCTAAACATTTATCTATCCAGCCATGAGGTAGATCAGCAGCTACTCCTCCGAGACGAAAATAATTATGCATCATTCGCATACCGGTGGCAGCTTCGAATAGGTCATATATCAATTCTCGTTCTCTAAAAATATAGAAGAAGGGGGTCTGTGCCCCAATATCTGCCATAAAAGGGCCAAGCCATAACAAATGCGAAGCTATACGACTCAACTCCAACATAATGACTCTGATGTAGCTCGCCCTTTTAGGTACTTGAATATTGCCTAACTGTTCTGGTGCATTTACAGTTATTGCTTCTGTGAACATAGTAGCTAAATAATCCCAACGTGTTACATAAGGCAAATATTGTATAATTGTTCGGTTTTCTGCAATTTTTTCCATTCCTCTGTGTAAATAACCCAATATTGGTTCGCAGTCAATAACATCTTCACCATCTAGAGTAACGATGAGTCGAAGAACACCATGCATTGATGGGTGGTGAGGACCCATATTGACTATCATGAGGTCTTTTCTTGTAGCTGGTGCAGTCATAGGTTTTTCCCCATTCATTCTTCCATGAATTGCTGAAAGTGAAAAAAAAGAAGTTCATCAAAATTTAAACGATCAAAAAGATTCTTCAAATTAACGAGTTTTTATCTCTCGAATATCCAACTGACCAATTATTTCTTTATAACGTACTCTATTTTTTTTTGACAAATAAGCCAATAGCCGTTGACGTTTTCCCAGAATTTTCCGTAGACCTCTCTGAGATAAATAGTCTTTTTTGTGCAATTCCAAATGTGAAGTAAGTCTCCGTATCTTATTGGTAAAACTGACTACTTGAAATTCAACAGACCCCCTGTTTTCTTTCTTTTCTTCTTGTGAAGTAACGGAAATGAATGAATTTTTGACCATAAAAGAATTTCCTCCTCCTTTTTTTACTTTATAGATATGTAATTTTATCGATCAGAAATAATAATGCCAGTAATTTGAATGTGATATACATAATGATCTTAATTTCTTTATCGACTCCTAATTTTATCAATTAAAATGAATTAATTAAATTGGATTCGAATAGGGATACAAAAGGATGGTACGTTTTTGCACTCACAAAAGCGAATAATTTATATTTAAACCGAAAATGAAGAAGATTTTGTTGATTCAATTCACTTTTTATCTAATTGATACTTTATTGACGTATATTAGAATGGGATGTAAGACAAGGTATGTGTACATCTGTTTACTTTCATATACCATATACGGTATAGGATATATAGGAAAAATACGGTATTAACATTAACCAATTTTCAATCGTGGATACATACGTAGTCTTAACATATTGATACGACTGCCATTATTCGTATCAAACCAATAGCGATTCATACAAGCTAAATCTTCTAATCGATAATTCGGCCAAAGAAAGAACTTTAATTGAATTAATTCATTTTTATCACTATCAAGATGTTTACTTTCATCCAAAAATGGACTCCAGTTTTTTACGTTGTTCTCGTTACAAAATACCGGATTTCTATTCACACCATTTCTATTCGTTGAACTGAAACAAATTAAAATTCTCAATTCTCTACGACGTCTAGATGATAAAATATTTTCAGGAACAAGTAAATTCGAATGATTTTTATCTCTATTTCCAGTTATTCTTTGATGTTTTGAAATAGATTCATCAAAATTCTTCTTATCAACATATCCTCGTTCTCGATATCTTTGATTAATTTGTCGTTTACTCTTATGAACCAATGAAATACCTATGGTTTGATACATAATAAATTGTCCATCATTTTTTACAGACAGACGAACCGATTCGATAATCAATATCCCTTTTTTCATCAATTCTGTAAGAGGTAAATTCTTCTGAATCAGCATTATATTCAGACTCATTTCTCTTCTTTGAATAGAGGATATAGTAATTTTTCTTGGGTTTCTCAGTCTAAGCAGGAGACAATATACCTTAATATTATTGATCATTCTTTGATTCAAAGCATCGTCCCATCTCAATTGAAAAAGCAAATATCGTTTCAGGAAGAAATTTAGTTCTGCTTCCGTGTTGCTCTTGTATTGTTTTTTCGTTTTACGTTTTTTCATGTCTGATCGCGCATAATCTTCTTCAATATCTTTTTGTTGGTTTGAGAGAAGGGATCCAAGATTTCTTTGGTTTTGTGCATCTGAACCACGATCTCGTCGATCTGCGGGTTCTTTTTCTTCTTGATTTCGATTCTTTAATTCAAAAGATTTTTTTTCTTCATTCGATGGTATAAAAAAATTCCCTTTTGGCTTTCCATTGACGTTTTTATTTTCACTAACATTTTCATTTATATTCAAATTTAAAAGAAGTAATTTGCTTGGTATAATCCACGGTTTCATTTTATATGCATTATAAAGTAGCACAAATTCGGGGAAGAACCAAAGTTCCAGATTGGATATAGGACAATTTAGTATTTCTTCATTCATTCCCATCCAATCAAAAAAGATTTTTTTATGATTGGGTGGATTGATTTCTAGATCTTGATGAATTGTAAGATAAAAAAGACCTTTCTTATCAATTTTATCAATTATTGGGTAATTATTAGTTCCAATCTTAGTTTTTTTATTACTGTTGGAATCGATCTTGATCCAGGCCTCAATATTGACTTTTTTTCTAAGACAAAACTTGAGAATTTTCCAATCAAAATATTTTCTATCTGGATTTTTTTCCATATACATAATATCACCTCTTCCTAGATAATTATTGATAGGAATACCCCCCCATTTATCAAATAATTTGCCTTTAGGTGTGTTGTAATTATAAGAAATCTTTTGATTCGTATTTACTTGTAATGGTGATCCATAAACAGAAATATATGAGTTCCTCTTAGTTTCATAATTAATAGATTGATATGATAAAAGATCATATTTAAAGTATTTTTGAAAATTATCTTTTTGATTCGATAATGAATATACTTCAGAATCTTTTTGTTTTTTGTAATAAAGTAATTGGTTTTTTTCATATGAATTCCATTTCTTTAAATCTTTCTTTTGAGCTGTACGACATTGATTGACTCTATTTCGCCATTTTTGTGGGATTAATCTAGACCATCTAATCTGAGATAAATCGTATTGATAATGACCCCTTAACCAGTTTTTCCATTGATTCGCTCCATAACTCCGAAATTTCTTATATCTTAATTCAGAATGAATTATTCCTTGTGTTCCAAAAGAATCCTTTATCCCAGTCTTAAGAAAAAAAGATGTTCCGTGATATTGAAGAACAGATCTTAATTTATCCAAGTGGGTTTGGGATAAATTGTAAAATACATATGCTTGTGACAAGGAGGATAAGTCACAAAAAATAGGTGAATTCCTTTTACTATTACTAATACTAATATTATAAAGTGACTTTTTTATAGTCGAAATAAAGTGAATTGTATTTTGATTTGTTTTATTAATTCTTTCTTGATTTGTTTCATTAGTGTAAATGTATTTATGAATCATTTTTTTTGTTGATTCAAGAAAAAGTTGTATATTGATTTGGGGAATATTAATGATACACCGAAAGACATCTATGTAGATTCTTTCAATGAAAATTTTTATAAAATAATGTAATTTACTGATTAATCGAGCATTTCTTCTTTTTAATATTTGCCAAATATTTTTTAGTGATTCTAGTCTTTTGGCATTATAAGTTGTTTTGTTAGAATTAATATTTATTCCTGGAGTTACTTTTTTTTTGTCGTTTGTAATTTTTTCTATTTGATTTCTAATTGTGCGTGTTCTATCAGTCAGATCCTTCAGTTTTTTTTCTGTCAGGGAATAATTTGTCCAATCTGTAGATCGAATTTGATTAAACGATTCATGAATTATCTGATTGTTGATTATAGAATCTTTTTCTTTTTTAGTTTCACTTAATTCATATACTTCTCTCAATCTAAATAACAGAATTTGATTTACTTTTGAAAGTACTTTTCTTATTCTTTTTATAAATAGAACACTTTTGATGACCCAATTTTTTGTTTCTTTTGAGACTGTTAGAAAAAAGTTTGTTCTTCCCTTTAAAACTCTTAAAACTAGAAAATATTTCTTTTTCAATTTTGTAATTTTTTTTGTGAGTTCTTTAAAAATGGGTTCAAAAAAAGAAGGTCTTTTTCGGGGAGAACCAAAAGGAAGTTCAGCTTCCATTCCCCAAACCGTTAAAAA